GTGTGCAATATTATAATAATGTAAATAGATGCATTTTTGGTTTAAAACTATACTTCTAGGGTTTTTCCTGTTTCCGGGGGGTTTTCAGGAGTGATAATGATCTTAGGAGTTTAGGGGGGTAGGGGGGTTTACGGCTAAATACCGAGAAGGGGGTGTCTTAGATATCTTTAGAGTAATATTTACTCTTTATGCTCTTGAGATTAAGATATGCAATTCTTAAACAATGTCCTTTATCATTTAACATATTTCACGTGCAAGCAAGAATAATGTTCAACCTTGTCGGGTAGACCTGTTTTATGCACTCTGAAATGCCAAATGAAAGGAAATAAAAATAAAAAAAACCCGCTGCCCCTGTGGAGAGAACGCTCGGCATGTAAAGTTGGTGAAACGTATGTACTCCACCATTAACTTATGCCAGGGTCGATGAAAGTTTGGGGAATGAACCAATTAATGGACCTGAAATAGGAACCAAATGCCAGGAATAGTTCACTAAGTGAAACCCCCACAATTAATGGACCTGACCATCATTAAACGAATGCGCTAGTTATCAACTGATGGTCGGTTCTTATTGGGCTCTAAATGTGAGATTGACGGGATTTTGAGTCCTGGTATAACTAGACTCATGGACGTTTTAGCTCGGTCTTAAGTTTCGCTTGCATTCATTCATGTAAGGGTTGATTATTAATTGTTTATGTACAATAAATAATTTAATGTATTATGTATATATATATATATATGTACATTTTACATTATATGTCCTCTATAATTATTGATATGTTTAATATAAATGTATGGTGATAATACATATATGTATTTACAAAGAATAGTTTAATTAAGAATCTTAGCTTTGGGAGTTAAGGGTGGGAGTTAAAATCTCTCTTCTTTGAGCGCTAGGGAGGAGTTTAACCTCCGGCGTCCGGTTTACAAGACCGGCGCTCTAAACACTGAGCTACTAGGGCTATTTGAAAAGAATTTTGTCTTCCAATCAGCCGGTAAGAGGTATGATGACTAAGAATAGGAAGAAGTATAAGAAGGATGCAATTTGTCCAATGATAATGTAAGGGTCTTCAACGGGCATGCCTCCGATTCAGGTAAGTACTGCAACATCTGCTACTAGTGTTCAAAATAGTAGTTGGGAGATTGGGCGGAAAGTCAGAGTTCGTTGTTTTGAAGTATGAAGAATAGGGACTAGTATGAGAACTAGGATGGAGGCGAGAAGGGCTAGTACACCTCCAAGTTTATTTGGAATTGATCGTAGGATGGCGTAGGCAAATAAGAAATACCACTCAGGTTTAATGTGGGGCGGGGTGACTAAGGGGTTAGCAGGGGTGAAATTGTCTGGGTCTCCTAAAAGATTAGGTGAGAATAAGGATAGTAAGATTAGGGCAATAAGTATTGCTGCGAAACCTAGTAAGTCTTTATAAGAAAAGTAGGGGTGGAAGGTAATTTTGTCAACATTTGAGTTAAGGCCGATTGGGTTGTTTGAGCCTGTTTCGTGAAGGAAAAGTAGGTGAATGATAGTGGCTGCTGCAATGATAAATGGGAAAAGAAAGTGGAAAGCAAAAAATCGTGTAAGAGTGGCGTTGTCTACTGAAAATCCACCTCAAATCCATTGAACTAGGGTGTTTCCTACGTAGGGGACGGCAGAAAGAAGGTTAGTAATGACGGTTGCCCCTCAAAAAGATATTTGTCCTCAGGGAAGAACGTAGCCGACGAAAGCTGTTATTATTGTAAGCAGTAGGAGGACTACTCCAATGTTTCAGGTTTCTTTATAGATGTAGGAGCCGTAGTAAAGGCCGCGTCCGATGTGAAGATAAATACAGATAAAGAAAAAGGATGCTCCATTGGCATGGATGTTTCGAATAAGTCAGCCGTAGTTAACATCTCGGCAGATGTGAGCTACTGATGAGAAGGCTATAGAAATATCAGAAGTATAATGTATTGCTAAAAATAGGCCTGTTAGAATTTGAGTAATTAAGCATAGTCCTAGCAGTGAGCCAAAGTTTCATCAAGCTGAGATGCTGGCAGGGGTGGGTAGGTCGATAACTGCATCGTTTGCAATTTTTAGGAGGGGATGGGTTTTTCGTAGATTTGCCATTAATGTTCTTGTAGTTGAATAACAACGGTGGTTTTTCAAGCATAGTCCTGGTTAGAGTCCTGGCAGGAAATTATGACTTACGTTATGTTCTTATTATTGTTTGGTTTAGTATTGGGTTTAATTTCGGTAGCTTCTAATCCGTCTCCATATTTTGCTGCTTTGGGGTTGGTAGTTGTGGCGGGGGTAGGGTGCGGGGTGTTGGTAAGCCATGGTGGCTCGTTCTTGTCATTGGTGCTGTTTTTGATTTATTTGGGAGGTATATTGGTTGTTTTTGCGTACTCTGCTGCACTTGCAGCGGAGCCTTTTCCTGAGAGTTGAGGTAGTCGGTCTGTTGCAGTATTAATAACTATTTACGTGGCAGGGGTGGCTGTGGTTTGTTGAGTTTTTCGTGCGGGGTGATATGAATTTTCTTGAGTACCTGTGGATGAATTAACTGAGTTTTCTGTGTTTCGGGGTGATGTTGGAGGAGTAGCTTTAATGTACTCGTTGGGGGGAGGGATGTTAATTATTAGTGCATGAGTGTTATTGTTGACTTTATTTGTGGTGTTGGAGTTAACCCGAGGTTTAAGTCGGGGCACTCTTCGGGCTGTTTAGTATGAGACGAGCAAGATTGCTAGGATTAAGGTAAAGAAAAAGAGGGTGATGTATGCTTTGATTATTCCTTGTTGGATATTGCTGGTTGTGGTAATTATTGGAAGGTTTAGGGTATAAACGGCTTTAGGACCTGTTTTTTCTAGTCAGGTTTGATCAACTATTTGACTGGCAATGGTTTGACCTAGGGTTAAGTTTAATTTTGGGGCAAGTCGGTGAATAATAGCTGGGAAGAATCCAAGCATATTTGAGAAATGGTGGAGATGTAAGGAAGGGGTTGGCTTAAATTGTTTATTGGTTAGAGAAGCTAGGTCGAGAGCAATTAATAAGCCAGCAATTGTTACAATTAAGGCGGCAAGTTTAATTAATAGTGGTATTGTTAAAATAGGTGTTTTGAAGGGGGTAGTGTAGGAAGTGATTAAAAGGCCTGCAACAATACTTCCTCAGGCAAGTCGTTTTAGTGGGTTAATTACTGTGGGGTTGTTTTCATTGATTGGAGATAGTGGGGCAAATCGGGGATGGCCTATAGCTACAAAGAAAATTAGACGTAGACTGTAGACAGCTGTAAAAGAGGTTGCAAGAATAGTTAGGACCAGGGCCCAGGCGTTTAAGTAAGATGTGTTTAAGGCTTCAATGATTGCGTCTTTTGAAAAGAAGCCTGCTAGGAAAGGGGTTCCTGTGAGGGCGAGGCTGCCCAAGGTGAAACAAGAGGATGTAAATGGTGTGAGGTGGTGTATTCCTCCTATTTTTCGGATGTCTTGTTCGTCGTTTAGGCTGTGAATAATAGAACCTGAGCATAGGAATAATATGGCCTTGAAAAAGGCATGAGTGCAGATGTGAAGGAAGGCTAGTTGTGGTTGATTTAAGCCAATGGCCACTATTATCAAGCCTAGTTGACTAGATGTAGAGAATGCAACGATTTTTTTGATATCATTTTGGGTAAGGGCGCATGTGGCGGTGAAGAAGGTAGTTAATGCTCCTAGGCAGAGGCAGGTTGTTAAAGCTGTGGGGTTATTTTCTATGAGAGGACTTATTCGTACAAGTAAAAAAATTCCTGCAACGACTATTGTGCTTGAATGCAAGAGGGCAGAGACCGGTGTAGGGCCTTCTATGGCTGAGGGAAGTCACGGGTGAAGGCCGAATTGGGCGGATTTACCAGTGGCGGCAATAATCAGTCCGATTAGTGCGGGTGTTAAATTTATGTCTTGGGAGGTTGAAAATATTTGTTGTATTTCTCATGAGTTTAGATTTGTTGCAAATCATGCTATGGAGAAGATTAGTCCGATATCTCCCACCCGGTTGTAAATTACTGCTTGTAGAGCAGCGGTGTTGGCATCTGCTCGGCCATACCACCAGCCGATGAGAAGAAAGGATATAATACCTACTCCTTCCCATCCAATAAAGAGTTGAAATATGTTGTTTGCGGTTACGAGAATAATTATGGCAATTAGAAAAACTAGAAGATATTTAAAAAATCGATTTATGTAGGGGTCTGAGTGCATGTATCAAGATGCAAATTCTAAAATAGACCATGTAACATAAAATGCGATTGGGAGAAAGATTAGTGAGTAAAAATCAAATTTAAAGCTGACGTTAATGTCAAAAGTAAGGGTGTTTATTCAGCTTCAGGTGGTTGTGATTGTTTCAGCACCTTCACTAAGAAAAAGTGCCAGGGGCAAAAGGCTAATAAAAAATGATGTTTTTACTGCTGTCTTAATTTGGGCAAATAATTGATTAGACGGGCCGGTTTGGGAAGTTAAAGTTAAAATAAGGGGGTGGGAGAGGATTGCCAGGGTTAGAATAAGGGTTGAGGTGAGAATAATAGGTGTATGGGACATAGCTGCTACTTGGATTTGCACCAAGAGTTTTTGGTTCCTAAGACCAATGGATGAGCTGTTATCCTTTAGAAGCTTTGCGAGTGAGCTCTGGGGTTCAACCAAAGAGGCGAAGATTAGCAGTCTTCGTTGCTAGCGAGCCTCTCTCGGTGGGTAAAAGGACTTTAACCTTTGTTTTTAGAATCACAATCTAACGTTTTAGTTAAACTATACCTACAGGCGGTTCAGCCTCATGTTAGTTCAGGTTTTAGAATTAGAAGAATTAAAGGGAGGAGATGAAGGGCTATTAAGAGATGTTCTCGAGAATAGGTGGGGTCAAGTGCGAGGATGTGGGCAGGAGTTGGCCCCCGTTGAGTCATAAGGAATATGTAGAGTGAGTAGGCAGCGGTAATTAGGGTGCCAGCGCCTGTTAATGCAATTGTCCATCAAGATCAATTAAATAGGGAAGTAATAATTATTAGCTCTCCTATGAGGTTTGGTAGAGGGGGTAGAGCTAAATTAGCAAGACTGGCAATAAACCATCAGGATGCTATAAGTGGGAGAATTATTTGTAGCCCTCGGGCTAAAAGTATAGTTCGACTATGTGTTCGTTCATAATTGGTGTTGGCTAAGCAGAATAGTGCAGAGGAGGTTAGTCCATGGGCAATTATGAGGATTAATGCTCCCGTAAATCCTCAAGGTGTTTGAATGAGAATGCCCCCTGCGACCAAGCCTATATGACTAACAGATGAGTAAGCGATTAGGGATTTTAGGTCTGTTTGACGTAAACAGATTGAGCCTGTCATAATAACTCCTCAAAGTGCAAGGATAATGAAAGGGTAACTTAGTTCTTTTGTTAGTGGTTCGAGCATAATTATTATTCGTATTATGCCATAACCTCCTAACTTAAGTAGAACAGCAGCAAGGACTATGGAGCCTGCAATAGGGGCTTCAACATGGGCCTTGGGAAGTCAGAGATGAACTCCATAAAGAGGTATTTTAACCAGGAAGGCGAGTAAGCAACCAGCTCATCATATTTTATCTGCATAGGTCGAAAGTGGAAGGGGGTTAGAGTATTGAAGGGTTAAAAGAGAGAGTGTGCCCGTATGATTTTGAAGTAGGAGAAGGGCAACTAGAAGGGGAAGGGAACCCGCAAGTGTATAAAAAAGGAAATAGGTTCCTGCGTTTAATCGCTCTGTCTGGTTACCTCATCGGGTAATAATGATCAGTGTAGGGATAAGGGTGGCTTCAAATATAACATAGAATATAATGATCTCGGTAGCACCGAATGCTAAAATTAGAAAAATTTGTAAAGATGTTAATAATATGATGAAGGTCCGTTGACGGTTGATAGGTTCGGTAGCGGTGTGGTTTTGGCTTGCGAGAATTATTAATGGTAGAAGTCAGCATGTAAGTACTAGAAGAGGTGTGGATAAAGTGTCGGTTGCTATATAGGAGTTGAGAGAGGTTCAGCCTGTTTCTGTTATGTTTTTAAGTCAGGTAAGGCTGATGAATGCAATAATGAGGCTGTGGGTGAGGGTCGTTGGTCAAAGTCATTTGGCAGGGGTTAAACCTGCTGTTGGAATAAGCATAAGCGTTGGAATTAAGATTTTTAGCATTGTAGTAGGTTAAGACTTTGTAGACGGTCTGTTCCGTGAGTGCGGGCTGTGGCGACTAGCAGGGCTAAACCCGCACTGGCTTCGCAGGCCGAAAAGGCCAGCAGAAGTATAGGGGTGGATGAAGCACTGGTTGAATCTAACTGCAGAGTTCATAGGGAGAGGGCAATGAAAAGAGACAGTATTATACCCTCTAAACAAAGAAGAGCGGAGAGAAGATGAGATCGGTGGAATGCTAAGCCTGAAAGACTTAAAATAAAGGCAGATGAAAAAGCGAAGTGAACAGGGGTCATGTAGACAATTATGGACTTTAACCACAATTTTTTGAGCCGAAATCAAATGTTCTGCTTAGACTAATTGTCTACTCAGCTCATTCTAAGCCTCCTTGAATTCATTCATAGATAAGACCGAGTGTTAAAAGAATTAGTACTGCAGAGGCTCAGAAGAATGTTAGGGAAGGGGATGCTAGTTGATCTCCTCAGGGAAGGGGGAGTAGAAGGGCAATTTCTAAATCAAATAATAGGAATAGAATGGCAACAAGGAAAAATCGTAGTGAGAAGGGCAGACGAGCGGTTCCGAGTGGGTCGAAACCACATTCGTATGGGGAAAGTTTTTCATGATCTGGATTTATCTGAGGTAGTCAGAAAGAGATAAGTGCTAGAAGGGCAGAAAGAGCAGCGGTAATGAGAATAATGGTAGTGATAAGGTTCATTATCTTTCCTTGGATTTTAACCAAGACCTAGTGATTGGAAGTCACATATACTTGCTTTAATACTAGAAAGATTAGGATCCTCATCAGTAGATGGAGATGTAAAGGAATAATCAGACAACGTCTACGAAATGTCAGTATCAGGCAGCTGCCTCGAACCCGAAATGATGGTCAGATGTAAAGTGATATCGGATTTGGCGGAGAAGGCAGACAGCCAGGAAAGAAGAGCCGATGATTACGTGGAGCCCGTGGAAGCCTGTAGCTACGAAAAAAGTAGAGCCGTAGACCCCGTCTGCAATCGTAAAGGGGGCTTCGTAGTATTCTATTGCTTGAAGGAAGGTGAAGTAAAGTCCTAAGAGAATTGTTAGTGCTAGGGATTGAATTGCTTGTTTTCGCTCTCCTTCTATAATGCTGTGATGAGCTCAGGTGACTGTTACCCCAGAGGCAAGAAGAACTGCGGTGTTAAGTAGGGGTACTTCAAAGGGGTCTAAAGGGGTAATACCTGTAGGAGGCCAGGCACCCCCTAGCTCAGGGGTTGGTGCAAGACTTGAATGGTAAAATGCTCAGAAGAACCCAATAAAGAAGAAGACTTCGGAAGTAATAAATAAGATTATGCCATATCGTAGACCTTTTTGGACGGGAGGGGTATGATGTCCTTGATAAGTTCCTTCTCGGACGATATCTCGTCATCATTGAAATATAGTTAGCAGAAGAAGAATAAGGCCTAGGGTTATAAGTGTTGTTGAGTAAAAGTGGAATCAGATTGCAAGACCTGATGTTATTAAAAGGGCAGCAACTGCGCCTGTTAGGGGTCAAGGGCTTGGATCAACTATGTGATATGCGTGTGCTTGATGGGCCATTAGACGTTTTCTTGTAGATAGAGGCTTAATAGAAGGACAAAGACATAGGCTTGAATTATAGCGACAGCAACTTCTAGAAGAGTAAGTAGGAATAGGAGGGTGGCTGTTAAAATGGCAACAGTTGGTATAAGAGGTAGAAGTACGAAAGCAGCTGTAGCGATTAATTGAATTAAAAGATGGCCTGCTGTTAAATTTGCTGTTAATCGTACTCCTAGTGCTAAAGGTCGAATAAATAGACTAATTGTCTCGATGATGATTAAGACTGGAATAAGAAGAGTAGGTGTGCCTTCTGGTAGTAAGTGTCCTAGTGCGTGGGTTGGTTGATTACGCATTCCAATAATTACAGTAGCAAGTCAAAGGGGGACGGCAAGTCCTATGTTGAGTGATAGTTGCGTTGTAGGTGTAAATGTATATGGCAATAAACCTAACATGTTAAGGGATATTAAAAAGACTATTAATGAAGTAAATAGCAAGGCTCATTTATGACCCCCTAAATTTAAAGGTATTAATAATTGTTGTGTAAATCGATTAATGAATCAGCCTTGCAGGGTTAAAAGACGGTTATTTAATCATCGGGCTGATGGTGTAGGGTATATAATTCAAGGGAGTGTGAGGGCCAGGGCAATTAAAGGAATGCCTAATAATGTAGGGCTAGCAAATTGGTCAAAAAAGTTTAGTGCCATGGTCAGTTTCAGGATTCTGTTTTTGCTTTTTCAGTGCTTTTTAGGGTAGGTTCGTTTGGAAAAGTGTGGGCTATAACTTTGGGTGGAATGATAGTTAAGAAAACTAGTCAGGAGAAGACTAAGATAGCAAGTCAAGGTGCGGGATTGAGTTGGGGCATTTCACTAAGGGTGGTTGGTAGTCACCATTCTTTAGCTTAAAAGGCTAACGCTGTTTACCGTTTAGCTTCTTAGTGAGGCGTCTTTAATTATTAAATAGGATCAGTTTTCGAAATGTTTTAGAGGCACTGCTTCTACTACGATAGGCATAAAGCTGTGATTAGCGCCACAGATTTCGGAGCATTGGCCATAGAAGATGCCGGGACGAGAGGCGATGAAGGCAGTTTGATTTAGTCGACCGGGAACTGCGTCTAGTTTAATTCCTAGTGATGGAATGGCTCAGGAGTGAAGGACGTCTTCGGCGGTTACTATCACACGCACAGGAGATTCAACTGGAATTACTATTCGGTGATCTGTCTCTAGAAGACGGAATTGTCCAGGGATTAAATCTTGTGTGGGTACTATATATGAATCAAATTCAAGGTTTTCGTAGTCTGTATATTCGTAGCTTCAGTATCATTGATGTCCAACAGCTTTAATAGTTAGGTGTGGATCATTAATTTCGTCCATTAGGTAAAGAATTCGTAAAGATGGTAAGGCAATTATAATTAGAATAATGGCTGGGAGTACTGTTCAGATAATTTCGATTTCTTGAGAATCAAGAATGTTTTTGTTAGTTAATTTAGTAGTTACTATAGCCACAATAATGTAAAGTACTAGTACGCTGATAAGAAGGACGATTATAAGGGCATGATCATGGAAATGAAGTAGTTCTTCTATTACGGGTGAAGCTGCATCTTGAAATCCTAGTTGTGAGGGATGTGCCATTAAAAACCAAGATACGCAGGGGTTTAACCTACAATTTTGTCTTGACAAGGCAGCGTAATAGCATTTTACTAGTATCTTATAAAGAAAGTGGCAGAGCGGTTATGTGGCTGGCTTGAAACCAGTTTATGGGGGTTCAACTCCTCCCTTTCTCGATTATAAGGTTGTACTTGAACAAATGCTGGTTCTTCAAAGGTGTGATAGGGTGGAGGGCAGCCATGGAGTCATTCTACATTTGTTGCGGTTATTTCAACAGATAGGACCTCACGTTTGGCGGCAAAGGCTTCTCAGATATAAATAGATATGATTACTGCTACAAGTGAGATTAAAGACCATAGAGGAAATGTATTTCATAATGTATAGGCGTCTGGATAGTCTGAATATCGCCGAGGCATACCAGCTAAACCTAGGAAATGTTGTGGGAAAAAAGTAAGATTAACGCCAATAAATATTACTCCGAAGTGAATTTTAGTTCAAGTGCTGTGCAGAGTGTAGCCTGAAAATAAAGGGAATCAGTGTACGAAAGCGCCAATGATGGCAAAGACGGCACCCATGGATAGAACATAGTGGAAGTGGGCAACTACATAATATGTGTCGTGAAGGACAATATCCAGGGAAGAATTAGCTAAGACGATCCCGGTGAGGCCTCCTACTGTAAATAAGAAAATAAAGCCGAGAGCTCAAAGCATAGGGGTGTCTCATTTTACAGCCCCTCCATGAAGAGTAGCGAGTCAACTGAATACTTTAACACCTGTTGGAATGGCAATAATTATTGTAGCGGACGTAAAATAGGCTCGAGTGTCTACATCCATTCCTACAGTAAATATATGATGGGCTCAAACGATGAAACCTAGTAAACCGATGGCCATTATTGCTCACACCATTCCCATGTAGCCGAAAGGTTCTTTTTTGCCGGAATAATAAGCGACGATGTGAGAAATTATACCGAAACCTGGAAGAATGAGAATGTATACTTCCGGGTGACCAAAGAATCAAAATAGATGTTGATAGAGGATTGGGTCTCCTCCTCCTGCGGGATCAAAGAAGGTGGTATTTAAGTTTCGATCTGTTAAAAGTATTGTGATTCCGGCAGCTAGGACAGGGAGAGAAAGTAGTAGCAGAACGGCTGTAATCATTACGGCCCATACAAATAGGGGGGTTTGATATTGAGAAATTGCAGGGGGCTTCATATTAATGATAGTGGTGATAAAATTAATAGCACCTAGAATTGAGGAGACACCCGCTAGATGAAGGGAAAAGATGGTTAAATCAACGGAAGCCCCTGCGTGAGCTAGGTTGCTAGCTAGAGGGGGGTATACTGTTCAACCGGTACCAGCCCCCGCCTCTACTCCGGAAGAAGCAAGGAGAAGTAGGAAAGAAGGGGGAAGGAGTCAAAAGCTTATGTTGTTCATTCGAGGGAATGCTATATCCGGTGCCCCAATCATTAAAGGTACAAGCCAGTTTCCAAAACCTCCAATTATGATTGGTATTACTATAAAGAAAATTATTACAAAGGCATGTGCCGTAACAATTACATTGTAAATCTGGTCGTCTCCGAGAAGAGCGCCTGGTTGACTTAATTCTGCTCGAATGAGCAGGCTTAAGGCGGTACCAACTATCCCGGCCCAAGCACCGAATACTAAATAGAGGGTGCCGATATCTTTGTGATTGGTCGAGAAAAATCAACGTGTGATTGCCACAGGTAGGATGGCTGAGTTTTAAGCGGTGGATTGTAGCCCCATAGACAGAGGTTTGATTCCTCTTCTTACCAAGCTCTGAGGTGTCATCACGTAAGATTGCAAATCTTAAGAAGCAGGCTAACTCCCTGCCGGGGCTTTCCCCGCCTTTTTAGGCGCAGGCGGGGAAAGTAGATGGATGCTCGCTGGTTAGGGCGCTTAGCTGTTAACTAAGAGTTTGTAGGATCGAGGCCTGCCTATCTAGAAAGGCTTTAGCTTAATTAAAGTGTCTGTTTTGCATGCAGGAGATGTGGGGTAATGTCCCGCAAGTCTTATCAGAGACTGGGAGATTTTCACTCTCGCTTAGGGCTTTGAAGGCCCTTGGTCTTTTACTAACCTAAGTCTCTTAAAGTTTTAAAAGTGCTATTGCAGCGGGGGTAAGGGGGAGGAGTGTGATTGTGGCGGTGGCAGTGAGGGCAAGTGGTAGTGTTAGCTGGGCGGAGGGGAGACGTCAAGGCGATGTGCCGATTATATTGTTGGGGGATATAGTAATGTTTATTGCGTATGAAAGTCGGAGATAAAAGTAAAGACTCAGTAGGGCGGTAAGTGCGGCTAATGTTGCTGTGGGTGCTAATTCTTGTTTAGGTAAGTTCTGTAGAATAAATCATTTTGGTAGGAAGCCGGTGAGTGGGGGCAGACCTCCTAAAGAAAGTAGAATTAAGGGGGTAAGGGATGTTAGTACGGGGGCCTTGGTTCATGAGATGGCTAGGGCATTTACGTTGGTTGCCTTGTTTAATTTAAATGTTAGGAAAGTTGAGAAAGTTATAGTAAAATAAATTAATAGGGTCAGAAGGGCTAGGGAGGGGGAGTAAGGAAGGACTAGTATTATTCACCCGAGATGGGCGATTGAAGAATAGGCAAGAATTTTTCGTAGTTGTGTTTGGTTAAGTCCACCCCATCCTCCAACTAAGGTTGATAAAAGACCTAGTGTGATTAGAAGTGTGGTGTTTGGTTGAACTTGTAGGAGGAGAGCAAAAGGAGCTAGTTTTTGTCAGGTTGATAGAATAAGGCCAGTGGTAAGGTCTAGTCCTTGGAGAACTTCTGGTAGTCAAGAATGGGTTGGAGCAAGTCCAATTTTTAATGCCAGTGCTAAAATAATTATGGTGATTGGGATTGGGTGGGATATTTGTTGAATATTTCATTGTCCTGTGAGTCAGGCATTGGTGGTGCTGGCAAACAATAATATGGCGGCTGCAGTGGCTTGTGTTAAAAAGTATTTAGTGGTTGCTTCAACTGCTCGGGGGTGGTGATGTTGGGTTATTAGAGGAAGAATGGCTAAAGTGTTGATTTCAAGGCCTATTCAGGCAAGAAGTCAGTGGGAGCTTGCGAATGTAATTGTAGTTCCTAGCCCTAGACCAAATAAAAGGATGGTTAAAATGTAGGGGTTCATTAGTAAAGGAAGGAGTTTAACCTACATTCTTGGGGTATGGGCCCAAAAGCTTAGTTAGCTGACTTTACTAGGAAGTGGTGTAGTGGAAGCACTAAGAGTTTTGATCTCTTCAGGTAGGGTTCGAGTCCCTTCTTTCTAAGGAGTTGGAGGGACTTTAACCCTCATGATTCACTACATCAAAGTGGTCCTTTATTTCAGGCACAGCTCCTGGTCTACAGTTGTGGGGGTAAACCTGCAAAGGCGATTGGTAATGCAAGGTTTCAAATTACCAAGGCTAATGTAAGTGGGAGGAAATTTTTTCAGATTAGGTGCATGAGTTGGTCGTATCGGAATCGTGGGTAGGAAGCTCGGACTCATAGGAAAAGTACGGATAGGAGGGCTGCTTTAGTTATTAAATTAATGGTTGTGAGTTCTGGAATTGCAGGAAGGTGAGAGGCTCCTAAAAATAATGCGGCTGAAAGTGTATTTATAAGAAGGATATTGGCGTATTCTGCTAGGAAGAAAAGGGCGAAAGGCCCTCCTGCATATTCTACGTTAAAGCCTGAGACTAGTTCCGACTCTCCTTCTGTTAGATCAAAGGGAGCTCGGTTGGTTTCGGCAAGGGTTGAAATGTATCATATTGCGGCTAAGGGTCAAGCAGGGAAGACTAGTCAGATGCTTTCTTGGGCTGTGCTGAAAGTTTGAAGGGTAAAACCTCCGGTAATAATGATAGCATTTAAGAGGATTAAGCCTAGGCTTACTTCATAAGAAATGGTTTGTGCAACTGCACGTAGAGCACCAATTAGTGCATATTTTGAATTTGAGGCCCACCCTGAACCTAAAATTGAGTACACTGCCAGACTTGATAAAGCAAGAATAAATAGAATACTAAGACTTAGGTCGGCTACTGGGAAAGGCATAGGAATGGGGGCTCAAAGGGTTAGTGCTAGGGTAAGAGCTAATACTGGTGCAAGAAGAAATAGGATAGGAGAAGCGGTTGAGGGGCGAACTGGCTCTTTAATGAAAAGTTTAACACCGTCTGCGATTGGTTGAAGGAGGCCGTAGGGTCCTACAATGTTTGGGCCTTTTCGGTGTTGTATGTAGCCTAGTACTTTTCGTTCAACTAGCGTCAGAAAAGCAACGGCTAAAAGAACTGGGATGATGTATGCTAATGGGTTGATGATGTGAGTAATAATAATTGTGATCATAGTTAAGGAGAGGACTTGAACCTCTGTGGAAAGGGCTTAGGTCTTTTGCAATTGCCGGGCTCTGCCACCTTAACATGTCATTTTCTTAGACATAAAGGGTATGCCCTTTTGCCTAATTTAGTTGTTTTCATTAGGTAGGGGTAAGGCGTGCTTTAAGCATAGGCCTCTTCTTTTCGGTCCTTTCGTACTAGAAAAGATCATCACATAGATAGAAACTGACCTGGATTACTCCGGTCTGAACTCAGATCACGTAGGACTTTAATCGTTGAACAAACGAACCCTTAATAGCGGCTGCACCATTAGGATGTCCTGATCCAACATCGAGGTCGTAAACCCCCTTGTCGATATGGGCTCTAAAAGAGGATTGCGCTGTTATCCCTAGGGTAACTCGGTCCGTTGATCGGCATTGCCGGATCTTAAGGTCAGAAGTTCTGTTAATTAGAGCTGTGGCTCTTGGTTTTGAGAATGTATTCTCAGTCCACATGGGGGTTTTTTGTTTCCCCGCGGTCGCCCCAACCAAAGACATTAGGGCAGGGTTCTTTTGGTTTAGTCTTTTGTTTAAGTGTTCTTAACAAGATCTGCTTTGGTGTCTAAAGCTCCATAGGGTCTTCTCGTCTTATGGTTTTATCCCCGCTTCTGCACGGAGAGATCAATTTCATTGACTTGAAAAAGGAGACAGTAAAGCCCTCGTTATGCCATTCATACAGGTCTTCATTTAAAAGACAAGTGATTGCGCTACCTTTGCACGGTCAAAATACCGCGGCCGTTAAACTTTTTGTCACAGGGCAGGCGGGACCTCTTATTCTTTACTTTTGCAAGAGGCGATGTTTTTGGTAAACAGGCGAGGCTTAATGTTTGCCGAGTTCCTTCTTTTTCTTTTAGTCTTTCCTTGAGGGCACACCTGTGTGGGGTTAACGGTAAGTAGTTGGGTGGTTTTCTAGTTGTTTATTTGTTATTCATTACCCTCTTTGTTTGGGGCCGGTAATATTCGGTGGGGAGTCCGTTCTGAGTTACACATGTGCAAGGAGAAAGTCGTTGTTTCTTATTACTCATATTAGCATGGTCACTCCCATGTTTGCATGGGGCGGCTTGATATATAAAGAGGGATGAGATTAATTATCGGAATTAAAGGCTTTGTGAGAAATGTCTGAGCTTTAACGCTTTCTTATAGGTGGCTGCTTTTAGGCCCACTAGAACATTTTGCCTTGGTTATTATGATCTTTACCCATCTAGAAAAGTTGTGTCTTGATTTAAAGGGGCTGTACCCCCTTTAACTAACTCTCTTAATTTCTTAGGTCATCGGGATAAGCAGTTGCTAATGGAATGAAGAAATCAAGAGGCTGAACTTCTATTCAATTCTCAAGCAACCAGCTATAACTAAGTTCGGTAGGTCTGTCACCTCTACTCTAAGCTCTTCCCACTCTTTTTGCCACAGAGACGGGTTGGCCCTATTGATTAGGCTGTCTTGGAGTAGCTCACTTAGTTTCSGGMGAAGCAAACTAAAGTGCTCTTTGCTTTGTAWTTTTTCTADCTAAATCATGATGCMAAAGGTACGAGTTTAAATCTCTGCTTTTTAGTACTTTACTGGTTTGTTTCATTTCTCTTTCAGCGTTCCCTTGCGGTACTTTTTCTATAGCTCCATAGCTCCTTTTCTGTCGCCCATACTTAGGAGGAAAAATGGTTTGTTTATTGAGATTTTATGTGTTAGGGGTTATTTATATTGAATTGTTGTATTTAAATGAGGGGCTAGCTGTTGGGTGAGTCAAAATGATCTGACTTGCACAGATGACTTCTCAGTGTAAGGGAGATGCTTTTCTATCTTAGCTACATTTTGATTTTTCCAAGTGCACCTTCCGGTACACTTACCATGTTACGACTTGCCTCCCCTTTGCAGGTGTGGTTTATTAATTATTAAAAGATTAAAGCTTGGGGAGAGTGACGGGCGGTGTGTGCGCGCTTCAGGGCCAGTTTCAGCAGGACGCTCTATTTTCTGCTTACTGCTAAATCCTCCTTCAAATGCATATTTCAGTGCAATATCCGTGTTTCCTATTTTAGGAAATGTAGCCCATTTCTTCCCCTCTCATACGCTACACCTCGACCTGACGTTTTAGGCTGTGCCAATTTTGCTTACTATTAATCCTTCACAGGGTAAGCTGACGACGGCGGTATATAGGCGGGAAAAACAAGAGAGGGTGAGGTTGAACGGGGGTTATCGGTTCTAGAACAGGCTCCTCTAGGTGGATCTTAAGCACCGCCAAGTCCTTTGGGTTTTAAGCTACTGCTCGTAGTCCCCAGGCGGATAGCAAATGTGGTGAACTATCAATGTTTAGGGCTAGGCATAGTGGGGTATCTAATCCCAGTTTGTATCCTAGCTTTCGTGGATTCAGGCAGTTAAGGCTACTTTCGTAATGGGGCTTCTTGCTTTCGGATGCGTATAACAGCCTTGAAAGTGTTCGGCCTTAGTTTTATTATTCTTCTTAACCACTCTTTACGCCGTTGTTTATCAACTCGGGCCTCTCGTATAACCGCGGTGGCTGGCACGAGTTTTACCGGCCCTTTTAGCTTTAACTAAGTCAAGTTTTCACTTATGGCTTAATGTCTATCACTGCTGAGTTCCCTTGAGGGTGTGGCTAAGCAAGGTGTCATGGGCTAATAGTTTGTGCCTGATACCAGCTCCTTGTTTCCGGGAAGGAAACTGTGGGGCATTCTCACAGGGGTGCGGATACTTGCATGTGTAAGTTTAGCTAAAGTTGATAATAAAGTCAGGACCAAGCCTTTGTGCCTACGGAGCTTTTTAGGGCTCATCTTAACGTCTTCAGGGTTATGCTTTAATTAAGCTACGTTAGC